AATGGTTATCTGGATGGATTAGAAATTGGACAAGTAAGAAAATTTCTCGTTCAGTTACGCACTTATTTAAAAACGAATAAACCGCAGTTCCAAGAAATAATATCCTCTACCAAGACATTAACCGCTGAAGCAGAAAGCTTTTTGAAAGAAGGTATTCAAGAGCAACTAGAACGTTTTATACTTCAGGAGAAAGTATAAAAAAAATAAATGGATCATTCTTAGTTTTGATTCTTTTCTTATTTTTTATTCTTTAAGTCAATTTTATTCTTTAATTCAATTTTTAAGAAATTCTATAAATAGAAAAATATTAAGTATATTAAGTTAAGTATATATATAATATAAAGAAGTATATAACTAATATCTGTTTAATATTAAATCTTAAAGCATTAAGAATTTCTTATTCTATTTCTTTCTTATCTTTTTTATAAATATAAAGAAATATATTCTATATAATATTCTATATAATATATAGAAATTATAATATATAGAAATAATATTCTATATATTATATAGAAATTATAATATATAGAAATTAAAATAATATATAAATATCAATATAGATATATCTATATTGATATTGCGTCCAATAGGATTTGAACCTATACCAAAGGTTTAGAAGACCTATGTCCTATCCATTAGACAATGGACGCTTTTCGCTTTTTTTAACTTTACAATTGTTAAAAAAAAAATGTGCGAAATCTAATAGCAATTGCGTATTGAAATGAATTCAATACGCAATTGCTATTAGATAATTATAATAGAGAAAATTTTCTATATTAAAAGGGGAAATTTATAATTTAGAGCGGGTAGCGGGAATCGAACCCGCATCGTTAGCTTGGAAGGCTAAGGGTTTTAGTCGACGCCCATGGATCATTTTTATATTTTTAACGTCTCTAATTCAAAACCGAACATGAAACTTTGGTTTCATTCGGCTCCTTTATGATGGATGGAGAAATTCCCAAATAAAACAAGACGGGAACGAAATCAAAATTCGACCCATAACATCTATGTTAGCTTTTTTTTCCGTCTGGATGCTTTCACAGAAATTTTTGCTTTCTAGATGATCCTTCTAGAAGATAGAAAAGGAGAATTCGAACAATCTTTCTAGTTACTTCGTTCTTTATTTCTATTTAACGGAATCCTTAGGAAAAGTATTTTGTTTCCACCGAGCTAAAACAATATAATATGTCGATGTCTTTAGTAAACCAAAGTTCTCGTTTAATAGCTATTTTGCTTCAATTTTTTCTATACCAAGCAATAAATAGAACTGAAGATTTAGTTACGATTAGAAAGAGACTTTTCTAGCTTTATCCATGGATCCTCTTGTTATACTTATTGAATTGTAAATAGTCATACAATTCAAAAATTATGTTTCGGAATTTCATAATCCAAATTTACAATTGATTGGAGTCTTTGGATACAAATTACGATAATCTATAATTTTCCTTGAATCTTTCATTGAAAGGTAAAGGATTCAATCCTTTTAAGAAATAAAGTTTTTTATCGGAAGATTAATCAAACCGAGAGACCCTTTAACTATTAAAGGGGTTAAAGGAACGAATCACACTTTTACCACTAAACTATACCCGCTACAATGCAATTATTGCATATAAATTGAACTTTTGTCGAACAAAGTAATCGGGAGTGTAATAAAAAATCTGAAAAAAATTCTAAAATTCTAGCGTAGACTTAATAAAATTAGTCAAAGCGGATTCTTTTTTTTTTTTACTTTAACAAAAAAAGGCCCGGCTGGGGACTTACCAGGCCAGGCTATTAAAATAAAAAAGGTCTTTTACTTGTGTTTGGACGAGACAAAATCAAAAAAGTATTTTCTATTTCTATTATTGTGGTTTTATTTATTTCTCTTTCGAGTTCGAGCCTTTTCTTTATCTAATCTTTATCTACATTTTTTATGTAATATAAAATTATTGAGAAAGTTCTATAAAAAACTTATATAAAGTTATATATATATATAATTATATATATAATAATTATATATATATATATTTATATATATATATATAAAATATAGAAAATGAAAATATATATATATATAATAATAATACAGAATAATCTATACAAAAACAAAAAAAGATAGCTTTTTAAGAATTAAGAATAAAGTGTAGAAGGTTTTTTAAGTCTTTTTTTGTCTAACGGAACCTAATTAAGTATCACTTTTCGATTAGGAGAGATGGCTGAGTGGACTAAAGCGTTGGATTGCTAATCCATTGTACAAGTTAATCGTACCGAGGGTTCGAATCCCTCTCTTTCCCTTTCTACTTTTGATGATGTAAAATCCTAATAAAATTTGATCATTTCCACTAATTAAATAAAGTAATAAAAAACCTTTCTTTTTTATTCTTCACGTCCCGGATTACGTCCTGGATCATTAGATAGGAATCCAAATATGAAGAGAGAAACAAAGAATATAACTACAGTGTATACAAAAAGTTTGAGAGTAAGCATTACACAATCTCCAAGATCTTACTTTTTTTTTTCAAAAAAAAAAGAGAATAGATTCTCTATTTTTATACCAAATAGCTAATTTTGATACCAATAAATCCAGTGGTTTATTTTTTTCTAGAAAAATAAAAAAAAAAGTTTCAGCAAATCATTTGTAATAAGATAATAGTAGAGTCTTTCATATTCAAACAGATTTGCATACCAACATTTTCAAACAGATTTGCATACCAACATTTAGATATTTGTTTTGGTGAACTCGAATCTAATTAGATTCTTAAAAAAAAAATGTTTGAATTGATAGTTCGTTCCTACGTCAAGATTTTTTTGATCTTTTGAATTGGTGGAAGAATAAAAATCATGAATTTTTCTAAGACAGTATTAAGAATTTCATCGAAAACTTACAGCTGCTTGCCAAACAAAGGCTAAGAGAAGAAAGAAAAGCGGTATTATGGGCATAACATCTACGATTGGATTCAAAAAGGCGTAGGCCTCTGGCAATTTGGCGACTAAAAAAGTGCTTGAAAAAAGGGCAGAATTAAAACAAATACAGATCAAATTAAATATATTAAGCATAACAAAAATTGGTGTTCTTGTGGATAATTTTATTTTGATTGAGTTATTAATCTATTTTTTATATAAGGAAAAAATAAATAAAGATAGTCTAAAAAGACTTTTTTGAATTTACTCAATCAAAAATCCTTTTATTCTCTTATGAGAATTAAAGAAATAATATTTTCATACAATATCTTAATTGAATTCTATGTAATGATCAATAAAGTCAGTTTGATTTGCTATCGAGACGTGTCAAAATCCTAGCACCAATGTAATCTATATTTAATTTTGTCTTAAATTGAATTGACGAACAACCAGTAGCAATATTACTCTTTTAATAGTCTTGAATAAAAATCGAAATGGGGCGTAGCCAAGCGGTAAGGCAACGGGTTTTGGTCCCGCTATTCGGAGGTTCGAATCCTTCCGTCCCAGAGTAAAGTCATTATGAAATCAATCTTCTATTGACTTTGTACACCATCTTTCTCTTTCTGTTTAAAAACCCAATATTTGTAAAATAAAAAATTTAAATTAAAAGAAGAATCAACTTATTTTTCATAATTTCAACCGAATTCAAAAAGCATCTATTTTCTTTTTTTTTTTTTTTTTTTGATGCAGGTAAGTTAAGTAAGGTAGAACCGCGGATTATAAGAGTTTTAATAAAAAAAGGTATATATATTTATATATATAAATATGGAGTTATATTCAAATTTTTATTGTATATATATACAATCTAATATGGGATTCATTTTAATTCTGACTGAACCCTTTACGCGTAAATTCACTATTCCATTCATAGAGAAAGAAAAAGTATAGATTACGATATACTGACTGAACTATGACTATTCATGATTCCATAATTGAATCAATTACACAAACTAGAGGAATGTTATGGTAAAACTTCGTTTAAAACGATGTGGTAGAAAGCAACGTGCGACTTGAATTGAAGGACATGATCTGCTGTGGATTTTTTTATCCGCCACTTTTTATATAGGAATATAGGTGCTCTTGGCTCGACATTTTGTATTCTATTTTACTAGAGTCCTACACTTTTTTTGAATATAAAAAAGAGTACAGGATGGAGCTCGAGGAGAATATAAAGTTTTTATTCCTTTCACAGGAGTAAGGATCCAGGGTTAGTGCGAATCAATAAGTTGGAACAACTTCGTAAGTCTTTTTATTTTTATATTGAAAAAAGCCCTTTTCAAGTAATTTTACAATATAAAAGGAAATTTTATTAAAATTGTAAAATTATTTTAATCAAAAGTCTATTATGCGTGAATCAAGCGTTTGTATGATTCTTTGATAGAAATAAAAGAAATCATAAACAAAATAAGGGGTTTGTTGCTGCCCTTTTTTAATAAAACGATTCAAGATCACCGAAGTCATGTCTAAACCCAAAGATTCAAAGTAAGGATAAAAAATCCTGAAACAAGGAAATCCAGTTTCAATTGTTTGAACAACTAGATCAGAATGAAGAATAAACATTTATTCTAAAAAATGAGACAAACAAAAAAGGGTTAGAGACTACTCAATAAAAAATAAAAAGAGTACTTAAGGATTCTCTGTTGAGATATTTGAGAGTTATTTAACTTGAGTTATGAGAGTACGAATGTTAAGAATGCTTTTTATGAAAAAAAAAATATTTAGGGTTTCAATACTGTCTAATTGGTTTAATTTTTTTATTAATCTATTTAATATTTTAATTTTATATAGAGAGTTCACTTCTACTCATTGAATTTTTTTCTCGAGCCGTACGAGGCCAAAGCCTCTTATACGTTTCTAGGGGGGGGGTATTATTCATATACATCTATCCCAATGAGCCGTTTATCGAATTGTTGCAATTGATGTTCGATCCCGAAGAGAAGGAAGAGATCTTCGGAAAGTGGGTTTTTATGATCCGATAACTAATCAAACTTATTTAAATCTTCCTGCTATTCTCGATTTCCTTAAAAAAGGCGCTCAACCAACAAGAACAGTTCATGATATTTCAAAGAAGGCCGGGATTTTTACGGAATTAAGTCTTAATAAAACGAAATTGAATTAATGAAATATAAAAAAGAGGATGTGAAAGACTCATATATAGCTTGGTATAAAATTTTATCTACTCTTTTCTTTCCTCCTCTTTCGTTTCCATCATATTTATTTTTATTTATTTTTAGTATTCTTCCTAAGGTAAGAATACTAAAAAATACCCTGCTAACAACTACTATGTTTTATAATCATAAACAAATTATGTTTTATAATCATAAACAAATTTATGAAAAAAATTTGGATGCTAATTTTTGTATAAATACAAAATTTTAGTGTATAGAAAATAATATGTATGTATATTCATAAAATTAATATTATTAAAATTAATATTATTATATGAATAATTTATTCATTATTCATAAAGAATTAAAGGCCATACAAAATGGGTTTAAAAAAGTATAAAAATATCTGAGATTATCCTACCTGGCTTAGTTTTCATTCATTGTATGAACTAACAAACCAAGGGGTTAATCTTTTTTATTTCTTTTTTATATTCTTTTCGCTATATTAAAAATTAATAATCATATTGACAACAGTGTATCGACCAAATATAATTCTCTCATAGAGAAATAGATCCATTTATCCCGGACGCACACATGACTGGATTTTTCTTTTTTTTTTTTTTTCTTTATTCTGGTTGTATCTACATATTTGCAGTACTTTCTTTTTTTGTTTTTGGGGGTTGCTAACTCAACGGTAGAGTACTCGGCTTTTAAGTGCGACTAGCATCTTTTACACATTTGTATGAAGAAAAGGATTCGTCCAGATCTGCGGTAGAGTTTGTAAGACCACGACTGATCCTGAAAGGAATAAATGGAAAAAATAGCATGTCGTATCAAGGGAGAATTCAGATAATTTTTTTTGCTTTCCTGATCGGTACAACCCTGTTTTCAGTGTCGACAAAAAAAAGGAATTCCAATTTGGGTCGAGTGAATAAATATAAATGGATGGATAAAAAACCCATTTTTCCTGATTCCAGGAAAAAAAAAAGAAACGAGCTTCCATTCGTAATTTGAAAAATTACCCGATCTAATTAAATGTTAAAAATAGATTAGTGCCTAATACGGGTATGGGAAGGGATTTTTTTCTTGCGTGTTATTATCAATTTTTTCATGAGTCCTAATTATTTTTTTCCCTAGTCCGTTTGGGTTAGGTTGGAAATGGATGTGTAAAAGAAGCAGTATATTGATAAAAATATATATATATTTCCAAAATCAAAAGAGCGATTAGGTTAAAAAAATAAAGGATTTCTAATCATCTTGTTTTGTTATTCTATAATATAACGAACAGAAACCTATTAAAAATAGAGAATCCGGTTAGCAGTCTACCTGTTTATGAGGTATCTATTGCTTTCGTAATTTAATACCTTATTTTGACTGTATCGCACTATGTGTCATTTCAGAACTCAAGAAAATAAAGACTTTTAGTGAAAATCGAATTTCAATCCAAATGGAGAAATTTCAAGGATATTTAGAGTTCGAGGGGGCTCGGCAACAGAGTTTTCTATATCCCCTTTTTTTTCGGGAGTATATTTATGTACTTGCTTATGATCACCGTTTAAATAGATTAAATAGAAATCGCTCCATTTTCTTGGAAAACGTGGATTCTGACAAAAAATATAGTTCACTAATTGTGAAACGCTTAATTTTGCGAATGTATGAACAGAATTGTTTGATTTTTTCTATTAAGGATTTGAACCAAAATACCTCTTTGGGGCATACCAATCTTTTCTATTATCAAATGATATCTGTTTTATTTGCAGTGATTGTAGAAATTCCATTTTCCCTAAGATTAGGATCCTCTTTCGAAGGAAAACAATTAAAAAAATCTTATAATTTACAATCCATTCATTCAATATTTCCCTTTTTAGAAGATAAATTAACACATTTTAATTATGTGTTAGATGTACTAATACCTTACCCGATCCATCTAGAAATCTTGGTTCAAACCCTACGTTACCGGGTAAAAGATGCCTCTTCTTTGCATTTTTTTCGGTTCTGTCTATACGAGTCTTGTAATTGGAAGAATTTTGATATTAAAAAAACATCAATTTTGAATCCAAGATTTTTCTTGTTCTTATATAATTCTCATGTATGTGAATACGAATCCATCTTTTTTTTTCTACGCAAGCGGTCTTCTCATTTACGATCGACATCTTATAAAGTCCTTTTTGAGCGAATTTTATTCTATGTAAAAATACAACATTTTTTTAAAGTCTTTGTTAATAATTTTCCGGCGATCCTAGGGCTGCTCAAGGATCCTTTCCTACATTATGTTCGATATCACGGAAAATGCATTCTGGCAACAAAAGATACGCCGCTTCTGATGAATAAATGGAAATATTATTTTGTTAATTTATGGCAATGTTATTTTTCAGTATGGTTTCAACCGCAAAAGGTCAATATAAATCAATTATCTAAAGATAATTTTGAGTTTATGGGTTATCTGTCAAGT